AGGAACGATATTAGACAACCCGCCCCCTTTCTTTTTTTTTTCACAAATAGGAAGTTTCGAATCCAATTCGGATATTAGAAGGATTACCATATATAACACAAAATTTCTCCGCCAATTCTTTCTAGTCGAGCCTCTCGGTCTGTCATTATACCTCGAGAAGTAGAAAGAATTACAATTCCGATCCCGCCTAAAATTCTAGGAATTCGTTGATAGTTAGAATAGATTCGTAGACCAGGCCGACTGATCCGTTTTAAATTTAAAATATTTCTATAAGGCCTTTTCCTATTCCTTCTATGTCGTAGGGTTAAAACCAAAAAATCCTTTTTGTTTTCTTGATGTTTTCTCACGTTTTCGATAAAACCTTCTCGTAAAAGTATTTTAACAATATTTTCAGTGATATTAGTAGATGCTATTCGAACCACTCTTTTTTTATCCATATCCGCATTTCGTATAGAGGTTATTATGTCAGCAATAGTATCCTTACCCATGATGAATTAAAATTCTTGGTGCTCCCAAATTTTGATATAATCAACATGCTTTTCTTGTTTTTTTACTTATTTGTTTATGAATATGAATTCTTAAAGGCATATGCATGAGACATAATCTATTAATTAATCTGAATCCATTTCTTAATCTCTTTCTTTCAAATACTTTACTCTAACCATATCATGGTCTCATTTTATAATACCTCCGGAGCTAATGAAACTATTTTAGTAAAATTTAACTGTCTCAATTCCCGGGCAATTGCACCAAAAACACGAGTTCCCTTTGGGTTTCCTTCTTGATCGATGACAACTGCAGCATTGTCATCATATCGTATTATCATACCGTTATCACGTTTGAGTTCTTTACAAGTACGTACAATTACAGCTCTGACCACTTCTGATCTTGCTAGGGGCATATTTGGCACTGCTTCTTTGATCACAGCAACAATAACGTCACCGATATGAGCATATCGACGATTGCTGGCTCCTATGATTCGAATACACATCAATTCTCGAGCCCCGCTGTTATCCGCTACATTCAAAAGGGTCTGAGGTTGAATCATATCATTTTTTTTATAATCTATTCTTTCAATGCAAAGGGCGAAGAAAAAAGAAATATTGTTTGTCCAAAAAAAGAAATCAGCACCTGCTATTGTTTTTTTTTTAATCCTCAAGACCTATTTCCTTTGATTATCCATTTTTATGCCAAAATAATGAATTGAGTTCGTATAGGCATTTTAGACGATGCTATTGAAATAGCCTTTCTGGCTATATTTTCTGTTACTCCACCCATTTCATAAAGGATTCGACCTGGTTTAACAACAGCTACCCAATATTCAGGGGATCCTTTCCCCGAACCCATACGTGTTTCTGCGGGTCTTACTGTAACCGGTTTGTCTGGAAATATACGTACCCATATTTTTCCACCACGTCGTGCATTTCGTGTCATTGCTCGTCGACCTGCTTCTATTTGTCTAGATGTGATCCAAGCAGGTTCAAGTGCCTGAAGAGCATATTTACCGAAAGAAATATGATTACCTCGATAAGATATTCCCTTCATTCTTCCTCTATGTTGTTTACGGAATCTGGTTCTTTTGGGGTTATAGTTGATGGTTGGTTCTGAATTCCATCTCTACTACAGAACTGGACGTGAGAGTTTCTTCTCATCCAGCTCCTCGCGAATAAGAAAACCTTCAACTTCTATATTATTCGTTTGTATATCTTGTTTTTTTAGATAACTAAACATATTAATATTTATATTTTAAATTTAAATATTGTATGACTTTTTATTTTTATAATGTTATAACGAATCTTTATTTTGTTTTGTCTTTTATTTTCTTCGATTGACCCAAATTTAGCAATCCAAGAAAATAAAGGTTTCGCAGGCGAATATTTACTCTTTTCATCGCTATTTCAGTTGTAGGGTTAGCTCTTGATTTTTCTTTTCCCAATAGATGAATATGAATGAATTAGTCTCTGGTTTGTTCCGCCATCCCGATCAATGAATCCGTTTTCAATAGATTTGGATTCATAGGTTCCATCGTTCCCATCGCTTCTTATTTAATGGTTAGGTCTGATTTCTACAATGGAGCTCATAATGAAATTTTTTCTTGAGTCAATCTTCTTAGTCTTTATTGGCTCGAAGCTCTTATTTTTTGATTTTATAAACAGATTCATTTAATTATGTACGAATCAGTATTGATGCTTTATTACACTGCCTTTTATGAGATGACTCATAGACCTTACATATTGGATGGAATTCTATATCATTGGTATTTTTCTCTCTCTTTCTTTCACCCTTCCTTTTATCCACACCTTTGTTCTCTATTTCGCTTTATAACTTAGAATTAGATTGATTTTTCTTTTGTTTATGCAAAAAATATTTCAGTTGCTACAATGATATGACCGATATATCATATCTTGACTGGTTCTTTGGATCCAGATAATGCGAAGTGATGAGTTGGTTATTAGTCCTATAGTTATTAGTTTATACTAGGAGGCTGGTCTTTTTTTTT